TACAAATTGTGACCCCGATCTTGCAGATATTTCGATTCCAGCGAATGACGACGCTATATCTTCAATCCGCTTGATTCTTAACAAATTAGTATTCGCTATTTGTGAGGGCCGTTCTAGCTATATAACAAATCTTTGATTAATTTGAAATTTGATTAATAATAAGATAAATAACTTTTCCTTCGAAAATCCGATATTTATTCAAATTTATTATTATATATATAAATTTTTTGAAAAATAGATAAAAAAAAACTGGCGATATTATGTGATTAGTTAGTATTCAAAATATTAGTTGATATTCAAAAGATCCCATTCAAAGATGGTTGAATCAAAATAATTTTGTTTAAAGTTCAATTCTTTTTTTCAGGGGGCAATATGAATATGCTATTATGTTCCATCAACACACTATACAATATATCCGGTGTGGAAGTAGGCCAACATTTCTATTGGCAAATAGGGGGTTTCCAAGTCCATGGCCAAGTACTTATTACTTCTTGGGTTGTAATTGCTATCTTATTAGGTTCAGCTGCTATAGCTGTTCGGAACCCACAAACCATTCCGACTGGGGGTCAGAATTTTTTTGAATATGTTCTTGAATTCATTCGAGATGTGAGTAAAACTCAAATTGGAGAAGAATATGGCCCTTGGGTTCCTTTTATTGGAACTATGTTTCTATTTATTTTTGTTTCTAATTGGTCGGGGGCTCTTTTACCTTGGAAAATCATAGAATTACCTCATGGAGAGTTAGCTGCACCCACGAATGATATAAATACTACTGTTGCTTTGGCTTTACTCACGTCAGTGGCATATTTCTATGCGGGTCTTACCAAAAAGGGATTAAGTTATTTTGGGAAATATATTCAACCAACCCCAATCCTTTTACCCATTAACATCCTAGAAGATTTTACAAAGCCCTTATCACTTAGTTTTCGACTTTTTGGGAATATCTTAGCGGATGAATTAGTAGTTGTTGTTCTTGTTTCTTTAGTACCCTCAGTGGTTCCTATTCCTGTTATGTTCCTTGGATTATTTACAAGTGGTATTCAAGCTCTTATTTTTGCAACTTTAGCCGCGGCTTATATAGGTGAGTCCATGGAGGGCCATCATTGAAATAGTCTTTTTTCGCTTAGCACAAAGCAATGTATGCGTGGCTCGGGATGATTTACTTAAGGAATAAAAGGATAAAAGACTCTATATAATGATAGAAAGAAATAGGGACAAAAAAATAAAAAATTACGATATTAGAGAGTTGTAAAAAAAAGGAAAGAGATCCAAAAGATCTTTTTCCTAAAATTAGCCTTTCGCCCCATTTAATATCCTATCTTTCCTCGACGAATATTCACTTTTATGATGACGTGTGGTTCAAGAACAAACAGGAGAAACAATTCGACTTTCTAGTTGATTTTATTCAACAATTGACCAAAAGAAAATAGTAATAAATTGCATGAACTTGAGTCAATCAAATAATGATATCTCTCTGCAATCTATGCAATAATTCGCCCTAATCAATTGAATTAGGCCATTTCGATTGTATTTGGTTGGAATAATGATAAAGAAAACGGAAGGAAGAAAAGAATTTACAAAAAACGGGATTCTTAAAAAAGTGGATTGATTATCGAATCCGATTGCATCTAATGGTTTACGTTATGGAAGAAAGGCATGTATATGTGATATTAGATATTGCTTATATATGAACTAAAGATATATTTCATTTGCTCTACTTTTGTCTGTGGGTTTCAATAGAAGTGCTTTCATATTGTTGTGGATGTCAAGTGACTGAATAAAGAAACGAAATCAGGAAAAGACGGAAGAATTGAAATAAGAGTTCGGAACCAAGAAATGGAAGAACGAAAGTTCTATGGATTCACAAAGACTCTGTGTATAGAAACGAAAAAAGGTATGGCAAAGTAGTTGTGATTCTGACTATATAATAATATTATTATTTAAATTATTTAAATTCGAAGTTCTTAGTTACTTCGACCGAATGAGTCTGGGCGATGGAATAATTAAGTCATAATTCATTGGTAGATTGTATCATTAACCACTTCTTTTTGTTGGTACGAGGAACTTCTCATGAATCCAATGATTTCTGCTGCTTCCGTTATTGCTGCTGGATTGGCCGTAGGACTTGCTTCTATTGGACCTGGAGTTGGTCAAGGGACTGCTGCGGGTCAAGCTGTAGAGGGCATCGCAAGACAGCCCGAGGCAGAGGGAAAAATACGAGGTACTCTATTACTTAGTCTAGCTTTTATGGAAGCTTTAACAATTTATGGATTGGTTGTAGCATTAGCACTTTTATTTGCGAATCCTTTTGTTTAATCTTTAATCTTAGAAATAGGAAAAAGAATTTTTAGGACTTGTCGTTTGCTTTTTCCAATTGGATCAAGATTTTACTCCGACAATTCCTTATTCGTTGAAAAAATCACCTACGGGAGAGGCTGATTTCCAGATGAGGAATTAGCATACCGCCTCGCTTTCATCCCTTCCCTTCGTAGTCCAAAGG